TGAAAAAAAGACTCGATTTTGTAATTGTAATGATGAAAGTCAAAACGAATATTTACCTGAAATCTATGATCCTTTATTAAGTGGGGCCTTCCGCGGAAGAATCAAAGGAAGCATAGAAGAAAATTCCACAACAAATTTGACAGAGAAGATTTGGATGAATAAACTTCATCTTATCCTTATGCTTAATGAATTGGAAGCAAAAACCGATAAAGCTAATGGAAAATCAATTTCAAAAGAAATTGGTTATTTATTCAACTTGATTAATGAATTTGCTAGTTCAAATAAAAGTTTTGAAGCATTTACTCTATTTCTAGATTCCGAAGAAGGAAAAATGGATTTCGAAATTCGAAGAAAAGTTTCGAAACTTCTATTCGATAGAATATTCGATCGGATTCTACAAGATCCCCCGGAAAGTATAAAAAACTCTGCCGGATTAAAGGAAATAAGTAAACAAGTTCCGCGGTGGCCATACAAATTAGCGGACGCTTTGGAACACGAAGAGGACGTGAGTGACGACAAGAAAGATGATTTTGAAATTTGTTTACGAAAATACAAACGTATAATACTTTTTGATGACACTCCAAAAAAAGAAGATGAAGAAGATACGGATAAGACAAAAAAGAAGATCAAAACAATTAAAGAGAAGAACGAAGAGCCAACCAATATATTTGGAGCGGGTATTGAAGTAGGCCAATTGGCTTTGGTACGTTATGCACCCGTCCCAGATTGGGTTCGAGAACAAATAAAGGGCTCTATACGAGCCCAGAGACGGAAAACTCCTGTTTTTAAAATCTATCAACCAGGGCCCCGGGCTCCTCTTTTTAGTAGGTTCAGAATAGTCAAATCTATTGCTTTTTTTTTGAATATCCTCAAACTTATGAAAAAAGTATTTCTAAGGGCGGTGGGTAAAAAAGAGGAGGTGGGTAAAAAAGAGGAGGTGGGTAAAAAAAGGGCGGTGGGTAAAAAAAGGGCGGTGGGTAAAAACACGGAATTCAAAATTTCAAATTCTACAGAGAAAGAAGAAAGTGAGAAACAAGTTGAAGAAGAGAACAAAAGAAAAGAAAAGTTTAAAAACGAAATACATCAACTAGTGATAGCAGAGGCCTGGGATAGCATTCTTTTCGGTCCCGTAATAAGAACTGTTTTTTTACTAACCCAGTCGTTTTTTAGACTAAATATTCTAGTACCTTCATTAATAATAACTAAAAATATCATTCGTATGCTATTATTTGAATTTCCCGAATTGTCTGAGGATTTAGCGGATTGGAAGAGAGAAGTGCATGTTAACTGCACTTATGATGGACTTGCAGTACTCCAAGGGGAATTCCCAAAAAACTGGGAAACAGATGGTATGCAAATAAAGATACTATTTCCGTTTCGTCTAAAGTTTCGGCACAGATCGAAAAAAGAATTTCCTCAAAAAAATCCAATCAAAAATAAAGGCAAAAAAGCACATTTTTCTTTTTTAACAGTTGTGGGGCTGGAAGCGGAAATACCCTTTGGTCCTCCCCAAAAACTTCAAATTTTTGCAGGTTTTTCTAAAGAACTCGTTAAAGAAGTCAAAAAAAAAATTCGAAAATTGAAAAAAAACTTTTTTCTAGTTTTCAATTTTTTGAAAGATTTTTTGAAAGATTTTTTTAAAGAACAAATAGAATGCTTTTTGAATTTTTCAGAAGAAAGAAAAAACTGGTTCGTCAAAAAAAAAATATTTATACAAGAAATACTAAACAAACTTTACAAATCAAAAAAAAATCAAAAGAATCAAATTCTAGGTGGAGAAGTAAAAGAAAAAGATTCGATAAACACTAATGGGACAATTCAAAAATTGTCCACGCAAATTGAATCTAGAGATTGGACAAATTATTCACCGGCAGAAAGCAAAATGAAAGATTTGACTGATAAAAGAAACACAATCCTAAATCAAATAAATAAAATTAATCAAATAAAGAAAATTACAAAAGAAAAGAAAAAAAGTTATAATGCTAAAAGCTTCAATTTCAAATCATTAAAAAGGATTTTGCAGCTATTAAAAATACGAAATGCCCGATTAGTGCTTAAATCACGTTTTGTTATAAAACTTTGGATTGAGAAGATATACATAGATATCTTCTTAGGTATCATTAATATTACGAGGGTCACTGCACATTTGTTTCTTCAATCCGCAAGGAAAATTTTTGCTAAATTCATTTTCAACAATGAAAAAAATAGGAAAAGAATTGGTAAAAAAAATCCAAATACAATTCACTTTATTTCGATTATAAAAAATATAAAAAAATTAGTTAATAATAGTACTCTTGGCCTTAGTAGTATGAATTCAGAACTTTTAGTACCCTTGTCCCAAGCATATGTATTTTATAAATTATCAAAAATGGACGTTCTTAACTTATATAAGTTAAGATCTGTCCTTCAATATCACGAAACATCCCCGTTTCTGAAAAAGGAAATAAAAGATTTTTTTGAAACCCAAGGGTTACTTCATTCCAAATTAAAAAATAAAAATTTGAGAAATTCTGGAATGAATCAATGGAAAAACTGGTTACGAAATCATTATCAATATAAATACCATTTATCTAAGGATCAATGGGATAAATTAATATCCCAAAAAAGGGGAAATAGAATCAATCAATGCTCTAGGGTTCAAAATAAAGTTTTTCGACATGATCTTTTATCATATAAATCCCTTAATTATGAAGATAATTCCAATATGGAAAAAAGATCTTTTTTTGATACGTTCCCTGTAGCAGAACACATTGATTTTGATTTTTATATGGAGAATATGGAGAATATGGACAATATGGAGAATATGGACAATATGGAGAAAAGACCAAAGCGAAAATATTTGGATTGGAAAATACTCCCTTCGATTCCCCAACACCAAGAAGGCACCCCATCAAATGAACAAAAAAACCTTTTAGTTTGGGAGGGATCGTATGACGAAATGCTAACTTTTTCGAATTCCAATTTGGAACTTTGGTTCTTTCTAAAAGTTGTGATATTTTCCAAGATATATAAGAAGGAACCCCGGATAATACCAATCAACTTACTTCTAAATTTAAAAGAAAAGAAAAATGATAATGAAAAAGAAAAGAAAAATGATAATGAAAAAGAAAAGAAAAATGATAATGAAAAAGGAACCCAGGATAAAAATTCTAAAGAAGTAAAAAAGGACGAACTCGAGTTATTTCTACAAGAGTATTTACGTTTTCAAATACGATGGAAGGGTTCTGTAAATGAAAAACTAATTACTACTATTCAACTCTGTTGTCTTCTGTTTAAAGTGCCAAATATGGGAGGAGTTGCTATATCTTATATTAAAAGAAAAGAATTGAATATGGATCTTCTAGTGGTTAACATGGGTTTTACTATTCCAGACTTGATAGAACAGGGAATTTGGATTCTCGAACCCGGGTGTCTGTCGCTCAAAAATAATGGAAAATTGATTATGTATCGAACGATAAATGTTTTATTAGTTCATAAGAACAAAGAAAAAATTTATCAAAGATACAAAGAAAACAATTATCAAAGATACAAAGAAAACAATTATCAAAGATACAAACAAAACAATTCTTTTAATAAAAGAAAATTTCCCGAATCTAGTGAAAGGGGTCAAAGTCTAATTGAAAATATAGAAAAAAAAGATTATGATTTACTTGTTCCTGAAAATATTTTATCCCCTAAACGGCGTCGAGAATTGAGAATTCTAATGTCTTTCAATTCCAAATTAAAGAAAACTAATGCTATTCATAGAAATATAGAAATTTTGAATGATAAGACCCTAAAACATGGGTCTCACGTTTTCGAACTTTTTGAGAGAAAAAAAAGGGGGGGAACTAATTTAAAGTTTTTTCTTTGGCCTAATTATCGATTAGAAGATTTAGCTTGTATGAATCGCTATTGGTTTGATACCAATAATGGCAGTCGATTCAGTATGGTAAGGATACGTATATATCCACGATTGAAAAGTCGATAAGGGTATATTTTCATATCTTCATATATATAGATTTGAAAGCACGTCTGATCTAGTATATGGAATGGAAAAGAATGTATTCTTTTCCATTCCATATTCCAGAGGAAGTGAAGGTTAGTAGAAGATTAATTGATATATCAAATCAAAATGAACTCACATTATTATTTATTATTACTGATCAAAAAAAATACCTCACACAAAAAACGAAAAAAAATAAAGAGGGGATTTCTTTGTATGATAAAAAATTCATTCATGTCAATTATGTCACAAGAAGAAAACCCGGGATCAGTTGAATTTCAAATAGCGCGCTTTACTAATAAGATACGAAGCCTTACTTCCCATTTGGAATTACATAGAAAAGACTATTTATCGCAGAGAGGTTTACGGAAAATCCTAGGAAAACGCCAACGACTACTATCTTATCTGGCAAAAAAGGATAGAGTACGTTATAAAGAATTAATTAACCAATTGGCTATTCGGGAGTCAAAAACTCGTTAATTGGGAGGATTTTTTGAATTATTTGATTTATTAGATTAGATCTTGAATTTTAATGAGCTTCTTTTAGTTTTCAGGAATTCATGGAAGAATGAAGCGAGGAAACCTCTATGAATGTACCGGCTACAAGAAAAGACCTTATGATAGTTAATATGGGTCCCCACCACCCATCAATGCATGGTGTTCTACGACTTATTGTTACTCTAGACGGTGAAGATGTTATTGACTGTGAACCAATATTAGGTTATTTACACCGAGGAATGGAAAAAATTGGGGAAAACCGAACAATTATACAATATTTGCCTTATGTAACACGTTGGGATTATTTAGCTACTATGTTCACAGAAGCAATAACAGTAAATGGGCCGGAACAGTTGGGAAATATTCAAGTACCGAAAAGAGCCAGCTATATCAGAGTTATTTTGTTGGAGTTGAGTCGTATAGCTTCTCATCTGTTATGGCTTGGCCCTTTTATGGCGGATATTGGTGCACAGACTCCTTTTTTCTATATTTTTAGAGAAAGAGAGTTAGTATATGATTTATTCGAAGCTGCCACTGGTATGAGAATGATGCATAATTTTTTTCGTATCGGAGGAGTAGCAGCTGATCTACCTCATGGCTGGATAGATAAATGTTTGGATTTCTGCGATTATTTTTTAACAAGAGTTACTGAATATCAAAAACTCATTACGCGAAATCCTATTTTTTTAGAACGAGTTGAAGGAGTAGGTATTGTTGGCGCGGAGGAAGCAATAAATTGGGGTTTATCAGGACCAATGCTACGAGCTTCCGGAGTACAATGGGATCTTCGTAAAGTGGATCATTATGAGTCTTACGACGAATTTGATTGGGAAGTTCCGTGGCAAAAAGAGGGAGATTCATTAGCTCGTTATTTAGTCCGAATTGGTGAAATGACGGAATCCATAAAAATTATTCAACAGGCGTTGGAAAGAATTCCGGGGGGTCCCTATGAAAATTTAGAAACCCGACATTTTGATAGAGAAAGGCATCCGGAATGGGACGATTTTGAATATCGATTCATTAGTAAAAAAACTTCCCCTACTTTTGAATTGCCTAAACAAGAACTTTATGTGAGAGTTGAAGCCCCAAAGGGAGAGTTGGGAATTTTTCTGATAGGGGATCAGAGTTGTTTTCCTTGGCGATGGAAAATTCGTCCGCCGGGTTTTATCAATTTGCAAATTCTTCCTCAATTAATTAAAAGAATGAAATTGGCAGATATTATGACAATACTAGGTAGCATAGATATTATTATGGGAGAAGTTGATCGTTGAAATGATAATTGATACAACCGAAGTACAAGCTATCAATTCTTTTTTCAGATTGGAAGCCTTAAACGAAATCTATGGAATTCTATGGATCCTTGCCCCTATTTTGGCTCTTGTATTGGGAATTACGATAGGTGTACTAGTAATTGTATGGTTAGAAAGAGAAATATCCGCGGGGCTACAACAACGTATTGGACCTGAATATGCCGGTCCTTTGGGAGTTCTTCAAGCTCTAGCGGATGGGACAAAACTGCTTTTCAAAGAGAATCTTTTTCCATCTAGAGGGGATATTCGTTTATTCAGTATCGGACCGTCTATAGCAGTCATATCAGCTCTATTAAGCTATTCAGTAATTCCTTTTGGCTATCGCTTTGTTTTATCGGATCTAAATATCGGTGTTTTTTTATGGATTGCGATTTCAAGTATTGTTCCCATCGGACTTCTTATGTCAGGATATGGATCAAATAATAAATATTCTTTTTTAGGTGGTCTACGAGCTGCTGCTCAATCCATTAGTTATGAAATCCCATTAACTCTCTGTGTATTATCCATATCTCTACGTGCGATTCGTTGAAACAGAAACATTTCCTTTTTGCTTTCTCTTTTGGAAGAAAGCAAAATGAATTGAATAGATATCTTCCGTTTTTTATATTCATCATTTGGGAATAAAATGGAATAGTTATATGAGTGAAAGAAAACTGCTTTGAAATTTGTAGTAAAAAAACTTGAGACTCATTTCCTATGTACAAGAATAAAGCGGAAATAAACATAAAAAGACGAGACCGGTTGCCCCACGATTGGTTGATTAGCGAACCTACTTTGAAGCGGGTTTAAAAGACCATTATTTAGTATTTAGTTTTCACTATTATTTCTATGTATTACCCTAATGCTAACGAGCGATTGCGCAAAAATGAGTAGATGGTTAGGAACACCAAGATACACAAAGGATTAGTAAGAGAGAGTAAAAAAAAAAATTATGTTTTTAAAATTTAATAAAAAAATTTTAAAACTAAACAAATTAAAACTAAACAAAGTAGTAAATTACTAAGTAAAGTAGTAAAAAGATTAAGACATTAAATAAATACAATAAAAGATAAGAAGAAACGCGACCTACTCCTACATATTTTATACCCTCGCCGAGAAGGAAACTGGTAAAACCAACTCCATTAGTAATTCCATCAATTATACGTTTATCAAAAAAATCTGTTAATTTAGCAAATCCCCTTACACTTTCACTGAATGATTTTGCATAAAAGGTATCTATGTAACCACGATTATCGGACCAATCATATATGACATGGAGTATTCTGTCCCTTAAGAATCTCTTAAGGCCTTTTTTAGCAAATGAATTAAAAAAGTTCAAATTAGGAAACGGCGAATAAACAGGCTTATATAAAGAAGCCGCTATAAATATTCCAAAATACGCTATACTGACGGAAAAAATTGCATTTGTTATAAATTCTAACCAATCCAAAGATATTTTTTCATTATCATCAAAAAAATTTAAAGCCGCCCTTAACAATTTGGATAATATATCCAAATTCATTCCTTCTTGATTGAATTCAAGAAAAGGGATTCCTATACCTCCAATAAAAAAAGTAAATAGTCCCAAGACAAGAAGAGGAAATAACATAGTCTTATCCGATTCCTGAGGATAAAAAAAAGAACCCTGAGTACTAAATTTATTAGTAATAATAAGGGGCAATCCCCCTTTTCGTTCATTCCTCTCAATTAGGTATATATTTTTCCAACAAAAGAAAAGCTTTTGTTTTTCAGGAGTATTCATTTTTAATAAAGTTAATAAACGGAATTTTTTTTTTTTTAACATTTTTTATTTTTCATTCCCCCATAGAGATATTGAATAGAATGAACTGTTTTTTTTTCCACTGTAATTTTGAAAATGAACATTTAAATGTCCTTCAAAAGTAAGTAAATAAACACGAAACATATAAAATGCCGTTAATGCGGCTGTGAAATAAGCTATTATTGCAAAACTAGGTGAATACAACCAACTATCATTAAGAATTTCATCTTTGGACCAAAAGCAAGCGAAGGGAGGAATACCACAAAGCGAAAGAGTTCCTAATAAAAAAGCACTTTGGGTAACTGGAACATGTTTTTTTAAACCTCCCATAAGAACCATATTTTGACTCTTATCGGGAGAATAACCAACAATACTTTCCATTGAATGAATAATAGAACCAGATCCTAAAAATAATAATGCTTTCGAATAAGCATGAGTAATCAAATGAAAAAGCGCTGCCCGATAAGATCCCATACCTAAAGCTAACATCATATAACCTAATTGAGACATTGTAGAATAGGCTAAACTTTTCTTAATATCTTTTTGAGCAAGAGCTAAAGTAGCTCCTAAAAGTACGGTTATTATTCCTACCAAAGCTATCAGATTTATTATGTAAGGTATAACGAGGAAAAGAGGAAGAAGGCGGGCTACAAGAAAAATACCCGCCGCTACCATTGTAGCAGCGTGTATGAGAGCCGAAATAGGAGTGGGTCCTTCCATCGCGTCTGGTAACCATACATGAAGAGGAAATTGCGCAGATTTGGCAATTGGACCAGAAAATAATAGTAAGGCACAAAACGTAACAAATAAAGGATTAACCTCCTTATTTAAGTTATTGACTATTTCAAACAAATCCCGAAATTCGAAACTACCCGTTAGCCAATAAAGACCTAAAATTCCTAATAATAAACCAAAATCCCCAACACGATTAGTTAAAAAAGCTTTTTGACAAGCATTCGAGGCAATAGGTCGTGCAAACCAAAAACCTATTAGTAAATAAGAACACATTCCAACCAATTCCCAAAAAATATAAATTTGTATTAAATTTGAACTAGTAACTAATGTTAACATTAAATTAGTGAAAAAACTCATATATGCAAAAAATCTCAAATATCCTTGATCATGAGACATATAATTGTCACTATAAATAAGAACCAAAATGCCAACTGTAGTAATTAAAATTGACAAAATAGAAGTAAGTGGGTCAATTAAGTATCCAAATTCTAAAGAAAAATCATTATTGATGGTCCAAGACCATATATATTGATAGATATAACCATTCTCTATTTGGTGAATAGAGGGATTGATTGAAAAAACCATAACTATACTTAAAAATAAAACACTTGTAAAAGCCCAGATACGGCGACGTTTTTTTATTGCTAATGGAAAAAGTAGGAGCCCAAGTCCGAGTAACGTAGGAACTAGAAGTGTAAAGGCGGGTATGATCCACGAATAGGAATATGTATGTTGCATAAATAACTCCTCTTTTTATTAATTTAAATTAATAATGACTTGCATTAATTAACAATGAATTATATAATATAAGTGCTACCTAAAGACAGCCATAAGTAGAATTTTCACTTAAATTCTTGAATTAATGGGTTAAATTTTGACTTTAACCCACTTGCATTAACTAACAATAAATTATATAATATATATAAAATAAGTGGTTACTGTGGCTATTTTAACTACTTTAAAATATGCGTAATAAGCCGATTTATACTCAAAATCGGTTGCATTTAAATTCCAATAGGTCGGTACTAGAATTAACTGATTAGCTAGCATTAACCGATTATCTAGAATTAACTGATTAGCTAGCATTAACCGATTATCTACCATTAGTAGATAATTTTTTGATTCTAATAATAATAAGAAAAGAGTATATATTACTACTATTATTAATTAAATTTATTAATTATGAAACTAATAATAAAATTTGTAACTTGGGGGGGCCGGCATTATGAAGAAAGTTGATTGGTTCCTGGTAGGCCTACTGGCTTGCCATGTACTGATGCGTTTATTGGGAAGGGGTAATGGCTAACCTAATGACAAAAAGGTTTCATGTTGTTAGGTAAGTGGTAGACCCGCAGTCTTCGAAACCAATGTTCATGGGTTCGAAATGAATTAAATTCAGTACGACTTCTTTAATCTATTAATTCAGGGACTATATAGTAGCCAACATTTTTTTTGAAAAAATCGATGTCTTTCACATCCAACCAGAACAAGAAAAACTTCTTTTTTTTAATGGCCGTTCCAAAAAAGCGTACTTCTCTATCAAAAAAGCGTATTCGAAAAAATATTTGGAAAAAAAAAAGCTATTGGGCAGCGCTGAAAGCTTTTTCGTTAGCGAAATCTCTTTCTACTGGGGATTCAAAAAGTTTCTTTGTGCGCAAAACAAAATAAAAAGGTTGGAATAAAAAATAGAACTCCCCTTGACATCAATAAAATTTAATTTTTTGTTTGTTCTTAAATTTATAAGAATACGAGTAGCTTTTAATCGAGAAATATATAAATACTATTTCTTTTGTTTAATAGATTCATTGACTAATAATCAATAGTAACCTGAACTCTTTTTTTAGTATTCTTTTCTTATTAAGAATTCTTTTGGGGTACTAGAAAAATGAGAAAGTAGATTGGGAAAACAAGAGAATAAAAAAGAACTACCACTCTAGAAAAATTCTTAAAACATTTTATCTTTTTAGATTTCTTGATAGATGTATACTATATAAAACGAAAGAATTCACATGAAAATTTTATTTGAATAATTTGTATTCGTATTGTATGCTTACGTTGTAAACTGTATCAATTTGTATATCAAATATTCAAATCAAGTAAAGAATTCAAGTAAAAAATCTTTGGGAAAGTTCAAATATCAGGAACACCCTTTTTATTTTTCTATAATATATTGGACGGAATAACTACCTAATTGAGCTGCTAAATACAATCCTAAGATCAATTCAGTAGAGAAAACGAAACGTTTAATGATTAATACAAAAAAAAAGTTTTCTAAATGCGTGTAATAGGGCGGTGAAAGCGGTGAAATAGGAATTTTCACTATGAATAAAGAAAAAAATCTAAATTTTTAGATTCAAAAAATGAAATAAACAGAAAGGGGAAAAAGTTTTTTTAGTTCTATCCATATCTATGGATATGGATTGAAGGCAGAACTTTTTCCAACAATTTTTTTTATTTTTGCTCGAGCAGCAGCCATAAAAAACTAGTATTAAATTCATCCAAATTGGGTACACTAAGTAAAAGTAAAATACGGGGTATTTAGAAAAACTTAAACTTTTTTTTTTCGAAAAAAGTTGCTGTGAATTGACTGCTTAAAGTTTGGCGATTGCGTAATAGTAGGTTATTATGATTTTGAAAAGGCCGCCATGGTGAAATTGGTAGACACGCTGCTCTTAGGAAGCAGTGCGAGAGCATCTCGGTTCGAGTCCGAGTGGCGGCATAATTTTCAAAAAGGACCAACAGGTCCCATATTCCTATATGGCTATACTATAATCAAACTATTATAGTATAATGGTATAATGAATTCAATTCGATACCTTTTTTTGAAACTTCAAATTTTTATGATATTTTTGACTTTAGAACATATATTAATTCATATATCCTTTTCAGTCGTTTCGATTGGAACTACAATTCATTTGTTAACCTTATTAATCGATGAATTCGTAGAACTATATGATTCGTCAGAAAAAGGAAAGATAACTTCTTTTTTCTGTATAACGGGATTATTAGTTACTCGTTGGATTTATTCGGGACATTTGCCATTAAGTAATTTATATGAATCATTACTATTTCTTTCATGGATCTTATCCATTATTCATATGGTTCCTTATTTTAAAAATAAAAATTATTTAAACCCAATAACAGCACCAAGTACTTTTTTTACACAAGGGTTTGCTACTTCCGGTCTTTTAACTAATATCCACAAATCAGGCATCTTAGTCCCCGCCCTTCAATCCCAGTGGTTAATGATGCACGTAAGTATGATGGTGTTGGGTTATGCCGCTCTTTTATGTGGATCATTATTATCCGTGGCTCTTCTCGTAATTACATTTCGAAATGTTATAAGAATTTTTGAAAATGAGAAAAGAGAAAATTTGTATTCATTTTCTATTGGCGGAACTCAACGCATGACGAAAAAAATAAATGTTTTAAGAAATACTTCTTTTTGTTTGTTTTCTTCTCGGAATTATTATAAAGTTCAATTGATTCAACAATTGGATCGTTGGGGTTTTCGCATTATTGGTATCGGATTTCTCTTTTTAACTATTGGTATTCTTTCAGGAGCAGTCTGGGCTAATGAAGCATGGGGGTCTTATTGGAGTTGGGATCCAAAGGAAACTTGGGCCTTTATTACTTGGATTATATTTGCGATTTATTTCCATATTCGAGTAAATAAAAATGGGGAAGGTTTAAATTCCGCAATTGTCGCTTCAATTGGCTTTTTTATAATTTGGACATGTTATTTTGGGGTTAATTTATTAGGAATAGGACTTCATAGTTATGGTTCATTTACATTAACATCTAATTGAACTCAAAAAGAGGTGGGCGGGGAAATCCGCCTATAGGATAGCATCTTCTAATTGTAATATAGAACAAGCCTCAAACAAACTCTTGAGAACTTTTTGAATTACTACATTTCATTTTGACTCAAAAAGTTCTCAAAAAAACAAAAAATTTTGGATTCGGAGTTTTTTTTTTTTTTCGTTCAATTAATAATTTAAAATTTTTTTGTTATATAACGCTTTTTTTAATCGAATTTTTTTTATGTTTTGTTATTTTATTTATGAAAATATCTAGAAACTATAAAAATAATTAGATAAAAGAATTTCGATCTTGTCAACTGATAATGAAAAAACAAAATCCGGATAAATACCAATGCCTATTACAGGGAGGAGGAGTGAGATCGAAACAAAAAGTTCCCGGGGGCCGGCATCAAAAAAATAACAATTTGGGGCATTCAAAAGTTTGTATCCATAGAACATCTGGCGTAACATAGATAATAAATAAATAGGAGTTAATATCATTCCAACTGCCATTATGAATGTAATTACTATTTTTGATAGTAAAAGATATTTTGGTCCGGTAATTATTCCAAAAAATATTATAAATTCTGCAAAAAAACCACTCATGCCCGGTAATGCGAGCGAACCTAGTGATAATATAGTGAACATCGTAAATATCTTTGGCATTGGGGCAGCCAGCCCCCCCATGTCATCAAGGTAAGCAAGACGGGTTCTATCATAACCCGTTCCCGCCAAGAAAAAAAGTGCAGCACCAATAAATCCATGTGATACTATTTGTAAAACGGCCCCGTTGAGTCCCATATCATTTATAGAGCAAATTCCTATAATTAGAAAACCCATATGAGATACAGACGAATAGGCTATTCTCTTTTTTAAATTTCGTTGACCGGGAGATGTTGAAGCTGCATAGATTATTTGGATTGCGCCTATCGTTATTAAGAAAGGGGAAAATATAGAATGTGCACGCGGCAAAAATTCCATATTAATTCTAATCAACCCATACGCTCCCATTTTTAATAAGATTCCTGCTAGAAGCATACAAGTACTGTAATGCGCTTCTCCGTGGGTGTCGGGTAGCCATGTATGGAAGGGTATAATCGGTAATTTGACAGCAAAAGCAATAAGAAATACAATATAGAATAATATTTCCAGAGCCACGGGATATGATTGATTGGCTGATGTTTCAAAATTGAATGTTGGCTCATTAGAACCATATAAAGCGATACCCAAAGCTCCTATTAATAAAAAAGCCGAACTTCCTGCAGTATACAAAATAAATTTTGTAGCGGAATACAGACGTTTTTTTCCTCCCCACATGGATAGAAGCAGATAAACGGGAATTAATTCTAATTCCCACATAATGAAAAAAAGTAAAAGATCTTGAGAAGAAAATAATCCTATTTGACCACTATACATTGCTAACATCAAAAAGTGAAATAATCGGGAATCACGAGTAACGGGCCAAGCAGCTAAAGTGGCTAAAGTCGTGATAAATCCTGTCAGTAAAATAGGTGCTATAGAAAGTCCATCTATTCCCAACCTCCAGTAAAAATCAAAAAAAGAGATCCATTTATAATTTTCTGTTAATTGCCTTAATGGATCATTCAATTGAAAATAATAAGCAAATGCATAGGTCATTAAAAGGAATTCTAAGATACATATATATAAAGTATACCACCTAATTACCTTATTTCCTCTATGAGGAAAAAGGAAAATTAGGGAACCCGCTGATATGGGTAAAACTACGAATATTGTTAACCAAGGAAAAGAATTCGTGATAAAGACAAAATAGACTTAGCCCAGAAAACCCGTGCTCGAAAAAAGGGTTTATTTTTTTTTCGAGCGCGGGTTTTTGTCGGTAAACAAAAGATCAAATATGTTCAAGTGGTTTTTGGCGGGCAATTCTCAATAAGCTAGACCCATACTTCGGGTTGTTTCGTTCCATAAATATACACGAACACTCAAGAAGTCCGTTGGGCAGGCGGATTCACATCTCTTACAACCAACACAATCCTCGGTTCGTGGAGCTGAAGCTATTTGTTTCGCTTTACATCCGTCCCAAGGTATCATTTCTAATACATCTGTGGGACAGGCCCGGACGCATTGAGTACATCCTATACATGTATCATAAATCTTTACTGAGTGTGCCATTGGATCTCCACTTTTTTTGAATGCCCAAAATTTTCGATCTAGTAAATTTCTAAATGAATCTTATATTTAGACACCAGATGAAGCAATGATTTAAATGATTTACCAGAATCTTGATATTAAATTCAAATCTATCTCATGAGTTAATTTAGAATTGAATATCAAGATGCTCACATACCTTATATATCATACATGCCAATTCAAATTGATAAATATCATAGTTTATATGATTATTACTACTTATTCAACAAATTCGATTGATTGATACGGATGGATTTTCTATTACGATAAATTGACGCAAGAATGGCCAGTCCAATAGCTGCTTCGGCGGCTGCAATAGCTATAACAAAAATTGAGAAAATATTTCCTTTTAATTGGCGATTATCAAAAAAATCTGAAAATGTTATGAAATTTATATTGACTGCATTCAATAGAAGTTCAAGACACATAAGCGCCCTAACCATATTTCGACTCGTGATCAATCCATAGATACCAATAGAAAATAAATAGGCACTCAAAACAAGTACATGCTCGAGCATTATTCAACAACTCCTGATCCAGTTCAGTTTATTTCAATATGAACAAAAATTGAATTCAAATAGCCAACTAATTGGGTTGATTAGAATAATCATATTACAAATGCAGAACAAAGAACTATATTCGGCCTAAATTCAATAAAAATTTGTAGTTAGAAAACATTTTCAAATAGAATTGAAACAAAATGAATGGAATAATTTAGGAAACCTTGAAAGTTGAATGCTAATTCTCAAAATTTATTACTGACGAGCCACAGTAATTGCACCTATCAAACTAACTAAGAGAATTATTGAAATGAATTCAAATGGAAGAAAAAAGTCCGTTGATAAATGAATTCCAATTTGTTGACCATTATTTGTTAAATCCTGCTCTAGAATCTGGTTTGTTCTGGTAGTCCAAATAATCGCATACCAGGACGTATCCGAAATAATAGTAATTAATGAAACAAAAATACTTGTACAAATTAAGGAAGTAACCCCGTCCCCAACAGTCCAAAGGCTCCAATCCTTGGCATTTTCTGAACCATTCATGAACATGACAGCAAATAGAATTAAAACATTTATAGCTCCCACATAAATAAGGAGTTGGGCAGCAGCTACAAAGTGAGAATTTGATAAAATATAAAATAAGGATATACAAACAAGAACCAATCCCAACGAAAAGGCAGAATAAATTGGGTTAGTAAGTAATACTACCCCCAGACCCCCTAAGATAAGAACTAAGCCCAGAGAGAGTAAAATAAAATCATGTATTGAACCCGGCAAATCCATTGCACGTTAAAATCCGCGATCAAAAAATCGAATTGTTTTTTCATAATTTTGTTGATCCGACCAGGAACAACTTTTTCTAATTAGGTTCTATTTGAATCAAACCCTGACGGATGTAAATTAGAGTAGCTCAAATTCTGTTGATTACTTTGACGTATTAATTAAAAAAATTGACATTTGGAATTCAAATAAAAAAAAATAGAGATAGAATTCAGACTTAGGTCTATTGACCTATTTTTAATTTAAAAATTAAAAAATGGGATTGTTACAACCGTTTCTCTAAACGAAAGAAAAGGTAGGGATTTTGGGTTTTTGCAAGTATTCAACAGGACAAATAGAACAAACTATATTGGTCCTCTTAGAGATCGAATTCAAATTCCATTTGAATTTCTCAAAAAAAATGAATTAAAAGGTCTTTGCTGATTTAGCTCGTTGAATTAAAAATTGTTCGAATTGTATAATCGTCAATTACGCGCATCGGTAAACGACCTAAAGCGATTTGATTATAATTCAATTCGTGACGATCATAAGTAGAAAGCTCGTATTCTTCGGTCATTGATAAGCAATTCGTTGGACAATATTCAACGCAATTTCCACAAAAAATACAAATTCCAAAATCAATGCTGTAATTAAGCAAACGTTTCTTTCGAATCTCGGTTTCCAGTTTCCAATCAACAACGGGTAAATTTATAGGGCATACGCGAACACATACTTCACAAGCAATGCATTTATCAAATTCAAAGTGTATTCGGCCCCGCAAACGTTCGGATGTAATTAATTTTTCATAAGGATATTGAATAGTTACTGGTAAACGATTTGCGTGAGATAAGGTAATCATGAAACTTTGACCAATGTATCGTGCAGCTCGTATGCTTTGTTGACCATAATTGATGAATCCGGTTATCATGGTGAGCATATCCCTATATTTAATATTTATGAAAAATTTTCTTTCTCTTGTGTCGGAGAAACCGCGAATATCAAAAAGTATTCCTTTGTGATTTTTATAGTGAAAGGAGTTGGGAAGAGGTTGTTAATAATAGATTACCCAGAGAGATGGGTAAAAGAAATTTCCAGCCAAAGTTTAATAGTTGATCCATTCTTAGTCTAGGTAAAGTCCATCTTGTTGTGATAGACATGAACAAGAACAAATAAGTTTTAACTAATGTACTAAGGATACCAATTGTTATTCCAAAGACTCTACCCCCATCGTTTATTTCAAAAAAACGATTCACGAATATGGACGGAATAAAGATATTCCAACCGCCTAAGTAAAGAATTGTTACAAATAATGAAGAAACTAATAAATTTAGATAAGAAGCAACGTAAAATAAACCAAATTTTATACCTGAGTATTCAGTTTGATAACCAGCTACTAATTCTTCTTCGGCTTCTGGTAAATCAAAAGGCAATCTCTCGCATTCTGCTAGGGAAGAGATTAGAAAAATTAGAAATCCTACGGGTTGCCGCCACAAATTCCACCCCCAAAATCCATATTTTGATTGTGCCTCAACTATATCAACTGTACTCGAACTATTAGATAATTATAGTCGGTGATAATATCACTATTCCCATCGCTATTACAGAACTGTACATGAAATTTTCACCTCATACGGCTCCTATAAGGCCAGAAAAAATCTAAGTTCAAAGATCAGTGGATCTTTTTTATCTTGTATCTTGATTTGTTTGTATGATAGAGCGTAAAAAAGCTCTCGAACATTTAGAAATTCGACCAAAAAAATTCTGTCTGTTAGAATAACTTCTGAATTTATCTCATCCTCGAAAATAAGAATTTCATTGTAATATTTTATTTTCTTTGTTGAGTAATAACTTGAATCCTTCAATAAAATACTCCTTCTAGCAATACCAACAGCTATGTTAACTTATAAGTTTCACCCATGAAGACGAAAAGTAAATTTTTTTATTCTAGTAATTCATACATTATAACACAACTTTTATCATTATCAATAGAAATAAGATAAATAAGCTATAGGGAATAGCTTTAAGACAAAAAAGCGTCTTCCTAGTCTTCTTTCGGAAAAAAGTAAAGGATTATTTCGTTCTTGATAGTTATTTCTTTGATCGGTGGATGGAAGCATACTCTGGATAGGAATTCGGGGGGAGTACTATTAAAGTATTTCTACCAACTCAAAACCCCAAATCAATCTCTCGAATTTTAAAAACATAATTTTTTTTTTTACTCTCTCTTACTAATCCTTTGTGTATCTTGGTGTTCCTAACCATCTACTCATTTTTGCGCAATCGCTCGTTAGCATTAGGGTAATACATAGAAATAATAGTGAAAACTAAATACTAAATAATGGTCTTTTAAACCCGCTTCAAAGTAGGTTCGCTAATCAACCAATCGTGGGGCAACCGGTCTCGTCTTTTTATGTTTATTTCCGCTTTATTCTTGTACATAGGAAATGAGTCTCAAGTTTTTTTACTACAAATTTCAAAGCAGTTTTCTTTCACTCATATAACTATTCCATTTTATTCCCAAATGATGAATATAAAAAACGGAAGATATCTATTCAATTCATTTTGCTTTCTTCCAAAAGAGAAAGCAAAAAGGAAATGTTTCTGTTTCAACGAATCGCACGTAGAGATATGGATAATACACAGAGAGTTAATGGGATTTCATAACTAATGGATTGAGCAGCAGCTCGTAGACCACCTAAAAAAGAATATTTATTATTTGATCCATATCCTGACATAAGAAGTCCGATGGGAACAATACTTGAAATCGCAATCCATAAAAAAACACCGATATTTAGATCCGATAAAACAAAGCGATAGCCAAAAGGAATTACTGAATAGCTTAATAGAGCTGATATGACTGCTATAGACGGTCCGATACTGAATAAACGAATATCCCCTCTAGATGGAAAAAGATTCTCTTTGAAAAGCAGTTTTGTCCCATCCGCTAGAGCTTGAAGAACTCCCAAAGGACCGGCATATTCAGGTCCAATACGTTGTTGTAGCCCCGCGGATATTTCTCTTTCTAACCATACAATTACTAGTACACCTATCGTAATTCCCAATACAAGAGCCAAAATAGGGGCAAGGATCCATAGAATTCCATAGATTTCGTTTAAGGCTTCCAATCTGAAAAAAGAATTGATAGCTTGTACTTCGGTTGTATCAATTATCATTTCAACGATCAACTTCTCCCATAATAATATCTATGCTACCTAGTATTGTCATAATATCTGCCAATTTCATTCTTTTAATTAATTGAGGAAGAATTTGCAAATTGATAAAACCCGGCGGACGAATTTTCCATCGCCAAGGAAAACAACTCTGATCCCCTATCAGAAAAATTCCCAACTCTCCCTTTGGGGCTTCAACTCTCACATAAAGTTCTTGTTTAGGCAATTCAAAAGTAGGGGAAGTTTTTTTACTAATGAATCGATATTCAAAATCGTCCCATTCCGGATGCCTTTCTCTATCAAAATGTCGGGTTTCTAAATTTTCATAGGGACCCCCCGGAATTCTTTCCAACGCCTGTTGAATAATTTTTATGGATTCCGTCATTTCACCAATTCGGACTAAATAACGAGCTAATGAATCTCCCTCTTTTTGCCACGGAACTTCCCAATCAAATTCGTCGTAAGACTCATAATGATCCACTTTACGAAGATCCCATTGTACTCCGGAAGCTCGTAGCATTGGTCCTGATAAACCCCAATTTATTGCTTCCTCCGCGCCAACAATACCTACTCCTTCAACTCGTTCTAAAAAAATAGGATTTCGCGTAATGAGTTTTTGATATTCAGTAACTCTTGTTAAAAAATAATCGCAGAAATCCAAACATTTATCTATCCAGCCATGAGGTAGATCAGCTGCTACTCCTCCGATACGAAAAAAATTATGCATCATTCTCATACCAGTGGCAGCTTCGAATAAATCATATACTAACTCTCTTTCTCTAAAAATATAGAAAAAAGGAGTCTGTGCACCAATATCCGCCATAAAAGGGCCAAGCCATAACAGATGAGAAGCTATACGACTCAACTCCAACAAAATAACTCTGATATAGCTGGCTCTTTTCGGTACTTGAATATTTCCCAACTGTTCCGGCCCATTTACTGTTATTGCTTCTGTGAACATAGTAGCTAAATAATCCCAACGTGTTACATAAGGCAAATATTGTATAATTGTTCGGTTTTCCCCAATTTTTTCCATTCCTCGGTGTAAATAACCTAATATTGGTTCACAGTCAATAACATCTTCACCGTCTAGAGTAACAATAAGTCGTAGAACACCATGCATTGATGGGTGGTGGGGACCCATATTAACTATCATAAGGTCTTTTCTTGTAGCCGGTACATTCATAGAGGTTTCCTCGCTTCATTCTTCCATGAATTCCTGAAAACTAAAAGAAGCTCATTAAAATTCAAGATCTAATCTAATAAATCAAATAATTCAAAAAATCCTCCCAATTAACGAGTTTTTGACTCCCGAATAGCCAATTGGTTAATTAATTCTTTATAACGTACTCTATCCTTTTTTGCCAGATAAGATAGTAGTCGTTGGCGTTTTCCTAGGATTTTCCGTAAACCTCTCTGCGATAAATAGTCTTTTCTATGTAATTCCAAATGGGAAGTAAGGCTTCGTATCTTATTAGTAAAGCGCGCTATTTGAAATTCAACTGATCCCGGGTTTTCTTCTTGTGACATAATTGACATGAATGAATTTTTTATCATACAAAGAAATCCCCTCTTTATTTTTTTTCGTTTTTTGTGTGAGGTATTTTTTTTGATCAGTAATAATAAATAATAATGTGAGTTCATTTTGATTTGATATATCAATTAATCTTCTACTAACCTTCACTTCCTCTGGAATATGGAATGGAAAAGAATACATTCTTTTCCATTCCATATACTAGATCAGACGTGCTTTCAAATCTATATATATGAAGATATGAAAATATACCCTTATCGACTTTTCAATCGTGGATATATACGTATCCTTACCATACTGAATCGACTGCCATTATTGGTATCAAACCAATAGCGATTCATACAAGCTAAATCTTCTAATCGATAATTAGGCCAAAGAAAAAACTTTAAATTAGTTCCCCCCCTTTTTTTTCTCTCAAAAAGTTCGAAAACGTGAGACCCATGTTTTAGGGTCTTATCATTCAAAATTTCTATATTTCTATGAATAGCATTAGTTTTCTTTAATTTGGAATTGAAAGACATTAGAATTCTCAATTCTCGACGCCGTTTAGGGGATAAAATATTTTCAGGAACAAGTAAATCATAATCTTTTTTTTCTATATTTTCAATTAGACTTTGACCCCTTTCACTAGATTCGGGAAATTTTCTTTTATTAAAAGAATTGTTTTGTTTGTATCTTTGATAATTGTTTTCTTTGTATCTTTGATAATTGTTTTCTTTGTATCTTTGATAAATTTTTTCTTTGTTCTTATGAACTAATAAAACATTTATCGTTCGATACATAATCAATTTTCCATTATTTTTGAGCGACAGACACCCGGGTTCGAGAATCCAAATTCCCTGTTCTATCAAGTCTGGAATAGTAAAACCCATGTTAACCACTAGAAGATCCATATTCAATTCTTTTCTTTTAATATAAGATATAGCAACTCCTCCCATATTTGGCACTTTAAACAGAAGACAACAGAGTTGAATAGTAGTAATTAGTTTTTCATTTACAGAACCCTTCCATCGTATTTGAAAACGTAAATACTCTTGTAGAAATAACTCGAGTTCGTCCTTTTTTACTTCTTTAGAATTTTTATCCTGGGTTCCTTTTTCATTATCATTTTTCTTTTCTTTTTCATTATCATTTTTCTTTTCTTTTTCATTATCATTTTTCTTTTCTTTTAAATTTAGAAGTAAGTTGATTGGTATTATCCGGGGTTCCTTCTTATATATCTTGGAAAATATCACAACTTTTAGAAAGAACCAAAGTTCCAAATTGGAATTCGAAAAAGTTAGCATTTCGTCATACGATCCCTCCCAAACTAAAAGGTTTTTTTGTTCATTTGATGGGGTGCCTTCTTGGTGTTGGGGAATCGAAGGGAGTATTTTCCAATCCAAATATTTTCGCTTTGGTCTTTTCTCCATATTGTCCATATTCTCCATATTGTCCATATTCTCCATATTCTCCATATAAAAATCAAAATCAATGTGTTCTGCTACAGGGAACGTATCAAAAAAAGATCTTTTTTCCATATTGGAATTATCTTCATAATTAAGGGATTTATATGATAAAAGATCATGTCGAAAAACTTTATTTTGAACCCTAGAGCATTGATTGATTCTATTTCCCCTTTTTTGGGATATTAATTTATCCCATTGATCCTTAGATAAATGGTATTTATATTGATAATGATTTCGTAACCAGTTTTTCCATTGATTCATTCCAGAATTTCTCAAATTTTTATTTTTTAATTTGGAATGAAGTAACCCTTGGGTTTCAAAAAAATCTTTTATTTCCTTTTTCAGAAACGGGGATGTTTCGTGATATTGAAGGACAGATCTTAACTTATATAAGTTAAGAACGTCCATTTTTGATAATTTATAAAATACATATGCTTGGGACAAGGGTACTAAAAGTTCTGAATTCATACTACTAAGGCCAAGAGTACTATTATTAACTAATTTTTTTATATTTTTTATAATCGAAATAAAGTGAATTGTATTTGGATTTTTTTTACCAATTCTTTTCCTATTTTTTTCATTGTTGAAAATGAATTTAGCAAAAATTTTCCTTGCGGATTGAAGAAACAAATGTGCAGTGACCCTCGTAATATTAATGATACCTAAGAAGATATCTATGTATATCTTCTCAATCCAAAGTTTTATAACAAAACGTGATTTAAGCACTAATCGGGCATTTCGTATTTTTAATAGCTGCAAAATCCTTTTTAATGATTTGAAATTGAAGCTTTTAGCATTATAACTTTTTTTCTTTTCTTTTGTAATTTTCTTTATTTGATTAATTTTATTTATTTGATTTAGGATTGTGTTTCTTTTATCAGTCAAATCTTTCATTTTGCTTTCTGCCGGTGAATAATTTGTCCAATCTCTAGATTCAATTTGCGTGGACAATTTTTGAATTGTCCCATTAGTGTTTATCGAATCTTTTTCTTTTACTTCTCCACCTAGAATTTGATTCTTTTGATTTTTTTTTGATTTGTAAAGTTTGTTTAGTATTTCTTGTATAAATATTTTTTTTTTGACGAACCAGTTTTTTCTTTCTTCTGAAAAATTCAAAAAGCATTCTATTTGTTCTTTAAAAAAATCTTTCAAAAAATCTTTCAAAAAATTGAAAACTAGAAAAAAGTTTTTTTTCAATTTTCGAATTTTTTTTTTGACTTCTTTAACGAGTTCTTTAGAAAAACCTGCAAAAATTTGAAGTTTTTGGGGAGGACCAAAGGGTATTTCCGCTTCCAGCCCCACAACTGTTAAAAAAGAAAAATGTGCTTTTTTGCCTTTATTTTTGATTGGATTTTTTTGAGGAAATTCTTTTTTCGATCTGTGCCGAAACTTTAGACGAAACGGAAATAGTATCTTTATTTGCATACCATCTGTTTCCCAGTTTTTTGGGAATTCCCCTTGGAGTACTGCAAGTCCATCATAAGTGCAGTTAACATGCACTTCTCTCTTCCAATCCGCTAAATCCTCAGACAATTCGGGAAATTCAAATAATAGCATACGAATGATATTTTTAGTTATTATTAATGAAGGTACTAGAATATTTAGTCTAAAAAACGACTGGGTTAGTAAAAAAACAGTTCTTATTACGGGACCGAAAAGAATGCTATCCCAGGCCTCTGCTATCACTAGTTGATGTATTTCGTTTTTAAACTTTTCTTTTCTTTTGTTCTCTTCTTCAACTTGTTTCTCACTTTCTTCTTTCTCTGTAGAATTTGAAATTTTGAATTCCGTGTTTTTACCCACCGCCCTTTTTTTACCCACCGCCCTTTTTTTACCCACCTCCTCTTTTTTACCCACCTCCTCTTTTTTACCCACCGCCCTTAGAAATACTTTTTTCATAAGTTTGAGGATATTCAAAAAAAAAGCAATAGATTTGACTATTCTGAACCTACTAAAAAGAGGAGCCCGGGGCCCTGGTTGATAGATTTTAAAAACAGGAGTTTTCCGTCTCTGGGCTCGTATAGAGCCCTTTATTTGTTCTCGAACCCAATCTGGGACGGGTGCATAACGTACCAAAGCCAATTGGCCTACTTCAATACCCGCTCCAAATATATTGGTTGGCTCTTCGTTCTTCTCTTTAATTGTTTTGATCTTCTTTTTTGTCTTATCCGTATCTTCTTCATCTTCTTTTTTTGGAGTGTCATCAAAAAGTATTATACGTTTGTATTTTCGTAAACAAATTTCAAAATCATCTTTCTTGTCGTCACTCACGTCCTCTTCGTGTTCCAAAGCGTCCGCTAATTTGTATGGCCACCGCGGAACTTGTTTACTTATTTCCTTTAATCCGGCAGAGTTTTTTATACTTTCCGGGGGATCTTGTAGAATCCGATCGAATATTCTATCGAATAGAAGTTTCGAAACTTTTCTTCGAATTTCGAAATCCATTTTTCCTTCTTCGGAATCTAGAAATAGAGTAAATGCTTCAAAACTTTTATTTGAACTAGCAAATTCATTAATCAAGTTGAATAAATAACCAATTTCTTTTGAAATTGATTTTCCATTAGCTTTATCGGTTTTTGCTTCCAATTCATTAAGCATAAGGATAAGATGAAGTTTATTCATCCAAATCTTCTCTGTCAAATTTGTTGTGGAATTTTCTTCTATGCTTCCTTTGATTCTTCCGCGGAAGGCCCCACTTAATAAAGGATCATAGATTTCAGGTAAATATTCGTTTTGACTTTCATCATTACAATTACAAAATCGAGTCTTTTTTTCAAGTTTATTGAGAGAAAGAGATCCCTTATCTAGGGCCTCCACTCTATTTCGCAACTCATTACTTAGGTTTTGTTTTTTTTGTTCATTCCTATAATTCCAATTATTAAATAATTCATCAGAAGATAATTTTTCTATTTGGAACAGAGACATCTTTTTTTCTATCATTTCAAAAAAAGTCGCTAAACTAGGTGAATAAGTAAAAGATATTCGTTCCTTGCCATCACTCTGGCATGGATAAAAAAAATAGTGTGACATTTCATTTCTCACAGCATTTTGGAATGCATTGTTTTTTATATACCGAAGTGGACGATTCCATTGATTAAAGTCGAAAAGATTCTTTCCAAGAGATTCTTCAAACGAACCTATATCTTTTTCTTTTTTAGATAAAATAGAAGCGAATTTCGAGTTTTCTTCATTCCCATCTACAAACTGAGGATCAAATCCATCCTCAGTTTTTTCCTTTCCAGTCACTTGGGTCTCTGCGGTTTGGTACGGATCTTCTTCCTCTTCAGTTCCCTCCATTTCGTCATTTGTTTCTATTTGTCCTTCTTT